TGAATATGGATGTCGACCCATATCAATTAATTTGTAGAATATATACTCATACAAATTACTCATGTGCCAGGAACCAGATTTGAACTGGTGACACGAGGATTTTCAGTCCTCTGCTCTACCAGCTGAGCTATCCCGACCATTCACGACGCATCATCCTCATTTTATTTTAATATAGGACTTGGGTCTATGTCAATTAAAAAAACTAAAAGATATTACAAAGTATTATCCAGGCCCTTGTAGAATTTCTTGTATCTTCAAAAAGAAAACTTTGTAAGTTTCAATACAGTACAAATAATGATATGGATTGTTAATTATTCAAATTTAACACATTATTCAAAGATGCTGATTTACATTTGTACACGTATCATTATCATATATATCACACACAAGGCTTGTGATAAGAAAACATTTTTCTGCTCAGATAGGTTTGTGAAAGAGTAGAGTGAGAATGACTGAGAAACATAACCAATTTCGAGTCGATAATAAAATGAGAAGATAAATAATTAGGGAGGCAACCAGGTCTTTTTGGGGATAGAGGGACTTGAACCCTCACGATTTCTAAAGTCGACGGATTTTCCTCTTACTATAAATTTCATTGTTGTCGATATTGACACGTAGAATGGGACTCTATCTTTATTCTTATCCGATTAATCAATTCTTAAAAAGATCGATCAGACTATGATGGAGTGAATAATTTGATCAATGACTATTTTTCATCTAAATAGATATATAAAAATTATAGAACCGGTTGGAGTCGTCATTAATCATTTTTAATCATTTGGCGATAGTATTTCAGTAAGTATACATATGTATATATGTTTCATCCTTTCGGAAGTTTCGATGGAAGGATTCCTTTACGAACACAACGCCGCCAACTCCATTTGTTAGAACAGCTTCCATTGAGTCTCTGCACCTATCCTTTATTTATTCTCGCTTTCTGAAACCCTTGTTTGTTTTCATAAAACGGGATTTGGCTCAGGATTGCCCATTTTTAATTCCAGGGTTTCTCTGAATTTGAAAGTTATCACTTGGTAGGTTTCCATACCAAGGCTCAATCCAATTAAGTCCGTAGCGTCTACCAATTTCGCCATATCCCCCCTTTTTTTTGTGATGTGATTAGGATCACATCATGATGCCGTTTACCCCTTTTCGTTCATTTCCATTTTTATTATGCTGGAACCGTGGAATTCATTAGATATCGATTCCTGTATTGAAAAGTGTTTGCTCCTATTTGATTTCGTATCTATCTTCTTTCATCTCTATTGGAAACCATACTTGGTCCAATCAGAAATTCAATATAGATATATACCACATAACATATATCTATTATAATATATATATTAGACTTATACATGTCCCTATTTCTATCATTTTTAGTGTGCAATTTTGAATACTTGAACGGTCGATTCTTTTTTTTTTTTCGTCTTAGGTTTCGCCTTTCCGAATGAAACCATAGGAATGTTTCATTATGATCTGGATTGCACTTTTCTCTTTTTATCCTTTTCTTAGGGAAGACCATAATAAATAATAAAAAAAACGACAAAGGGCAATTTAGTAATTTCAAATTTCATTAATAGCCATAACTAATCGAATGGATATAATTAATCAATTAATTATTCCGTTAATTTCGAATTAGTTATCAATGAGTTATCAATGAATATTAATGAAATAGGAAATTCTTTTTTATTATATAAATTCTATATTTTCGATTTCAAATATATATAATAATTAATTATATTAATTATATTAATTTAATATATTCTACGATTCTAATTATAGAATAAGATTCTAACTTAATTACTAGAACTTAATTACTAGATTATATTACTAACTTTAGTTACCAAATTCGATTTCAAATTCGAAATATAACTAAATATATAGAAATATAAAACTATGTACTAAAATATTTTATTTCGAATTTATATTTTATATAGTTATAATATAGTTATAGTTTTCTTTTATTTTTATTATAGTAATTATATAGTAAAATATAAAAAAACAATATTCAAAAAAATAGTAAATTAAATATGGATTAAATATGGATATACTAAAAAAATCTTAGTATCTAATTAAACAAATTAAGATATTTATTATTGATAAACATATATTTGAGAAATAGATCTAAATTAATAGATCAAAATGAAATGTTTTTGGAAATTAGATTTTCCATTCTTATTCGTTTCTATAGTTGAATTTTTTTACATTTATATCATATTTCTTATGAAATAGCTAAGAATAAAAAGTTAAGATCTTAGTAGCAGTAGTTTACTAAATTAGTATACGTGTACAATTTATATTATGCGAGCCCGCTTAGCTCAGAGGTTAGAGCATCGCATTTGTAATGCGATGGTCATCGGTTCGATTCCGATAGCCGGCTTTTCTCCATTTGTTTTATTTTTTAGATAATTGATAATATGAAATCAAAGTGAAAAGCTTCTTTGCCCTTTCCTAAAGGTCACCGAGCCCTTTCTATTATTTCATAGAAACTTCCAATTATGAATAAAAATTGGATTGGAGGGGTTTGGTCTCTGTAGAACAAATCAATCAAGAAAAGAGCCCTTCATTTTTTTTCTATTATTTCAAATTCTTTTTCTTTTTTATTTATATAATTTATATATTTTTTTATATAATACAATTATATATATAATATTTATATACAATAAGGTCCGGATATTGATACAATTCCTCTAATTATTCTTTGTAATACTTCAGTAAATTTCGCTTCATTTATCATATTTTAGTTTAGTTTTAATTTTGGTTTATGAAATTTCATAAAAAAAAGGAGTCTTTATGTCGCGTTACAGAGGACCTCGTTTCAAAAAAATCCGCCGTCTGGGGGCTTTACCGGGGCTAACTAGTAAAAAGCCTAGAGCCGGAAACGATCTTCGAACCCAATCGCGCCCCGGCAAAAAATCGCAATATCGTATTCGTTTAGAAGAAAAACAAAAATTGCGCTTTCATTATGGTCTTACGGAACAACAATTACTTAAATACGTTCGTATCGCCGGAAAAGCCAAAGGGTCAACCGGTCAGGTTTTACTACAATTACTTGAAATGCGTTTGGATAACATCCTTTTTCGATTGGGTATGGCTTCGACTATTCCTCAAGCCCGCCAATTAGTTAACCATAGGCATATTTTAGTTAATGGTCGTATAGTAGATATACCAAGTTATCGATGCAAACCCAGAGATATTATTACGGTGAGAGATGAGCAAAAATCTAAGGCTCTGATTCAAAATCATCTTGATTCATCCCCCCCGGAGGAATTACCAAAACATTTGACTCTTCACCCATTACAATATAAAGGATTAGTCAATCAAATAATAGATAGTAAATGGGTCGGTTTGAAAATAAATGAATTGCTAGTTGTAGAATATTACTCTCGTCAGACTTAACCCTAACTAAAATAACATAGGGTTCGGCCAATTTTGCCCCCTTTTTTCGCTTAAGTAAAGGGACTGAGTTAAGTTAAGGGGTTTGGTCTGGGGATTTTTCTCTCATTCATGTATCTCTAGATCAGTAGGGGATTTTAATTCCTTGTCCATTTTGTCCAGTATTTTCGTACCACAGAAATTAGGATTAGGAATAAAGAATCCATATCAAAGAAAAGATACGGGCTAGCTGTTGGAGTATCCATTCTTATTTGATGCATTGTGGCCAGTAACATTGATGAATTAGGTGAAGGATACGGAAAGAGAGGGATTCGAACCCTCGGTAAACAAAAGTCTACATAGCAGTTCCAATGCTACGCCTTCAACCACTCGGCCATCTCTCCTACATAATGATTATGGCCCAAAAACCGAGTAAATAGTGAGTCATTTATATTCATTTTTTATAGGTATGTACATTCCATTTTCACTATAAAAATGTAACTCTAAAAGTATAAAACTTTTCATCAAAGATAAATCCTTCCTCCGAGGCTCGGGATAAAGATAATTTTTTTATGAAAAAAATTGTAAAATTTAAATAAAGATATATATCTATTCATGTTTGCGAAGATATCAGCCCTTTCTAATATTTATACCGGATTAAATCACTCAATTGGAACGAATCCACCGATCGATCTATTTTTTTAGACTATGTTTAATGGCTACCTTTATACCACGATTCTATTTAGTTTAAACTATTATTTTAGTTTAAACTATTATTCCATTTTCATAAAAATTCTAAAATCCCTTTCCTGTTTTCGATTTTTCAACAAGAATTCCTTACTTCAACCTCTTAACCCATAGATTTATTCCAAATTCATGAACCGCCCTTCGGATTTTTATATTTGATTGTATGCGTATACCCACTATACACACAACACAAAACAGACGGTATTCCATTTTAATCATAGAATTATTATTCGACTCTTTTTCCTCTTTGGAATCAAAACTTCTCAAATTATCCTAATCTCTAGGAGAAATTCTTTGATTCTTCAACTTCAATGAAATCGGAATAGTTCCCTTCATTTTTCTATTACTACATTTGGATGAAATCTAATCGGATTCAAATATTAAAAATTTTTTATTGATTCCTGTCAAAAATAAACAATTTGAGTAACAAGGGCGTCTTTTTGTTTTAATGAATCCATTTTTACGTTATTTCGTACTGTACAATTCCTTTGTTTGTGGGATCATTTTCTCACGAAAGGAAATTCAAAAAAATTATAGAATGGATTAATACACCTATGTCTAGATCTGGGATAAATGGAAATTTTATTGATAAAACCTTTTCAATTGTAGCCAATATCTTATTACGAATAATTCCGACAACTTCAGGAGAAAAAGAGGCATTCACCTATTACAGAGATGGTGCGATTTGATTATTTTTATTTTTTTTTACCGCTCTCAGTCTTAAGAGAAAGACAACATTATTATTAATTATTCGGAATAGGAAGAAAAAATTATTGAAAAAAATCTACGCTTGTTGAAGGTGAAGTTTGTAAATAAAGCAACCCCTTCTATCGTGTATCCCCGATTAATGCAGCCTCAGATGCTTCAATTGTCGATTCTAGAGTATTGAGCGAAAGGTTACACCTATAGGTTAAGTTAACCCTACTCCACTAGTACCAATAGGAGGCATAGGGGAAGAAGCACTACCCCTAGGAATCAACACACGAAAACTTTGTTAGAAATGATTCCCTTTACTTATCAGGATCGGGACTAACAAGAATGGTTGGGACAACAAACATCCATCTCGTTCGTATTTTGGATACCCGTATAACCATCGAAGACTGTTGAAGTGACTAATTCCTGCAAATTTAAGGGCGTTGAAGACAAAGAAATTGTTGGGGTCGCCTTTTTTATCTAATATAATACCAACATGCTTGATGTTAAGGAAAGATCTTTTACAAGAAGGTTGGCTAGAGATTTCTTGTAAAAACACCAGCCCCGCTCAGTTTATAATGAAAATCTTTCAATCTTTTTTGATTCCATGTCTTTTTTTCATTATGCACAGAAAGGAGGAGCCGTATGAGGTGAAAATCTCACGTACGGTTCTGGAACGGAGATTCTTTGAATCGAATGACGACCGTAACGGATGTCGGCTCAATCCGAAGGAAATTATGCGGAAGCTTTACAGAATTATTATGAAGCTATGCGACTGGAAATTGATCCTTATGATCGAAGTTATATACTCTATAACATAGGCCTTATCCATACAAGGAACGGAGAACATACAAAAGCTTTGGAATATTATTTTCGGGCACTAGAGCGAAACCCGTTCTTACCACAAGCTTTTAATAATATGGCCGTGATCTGTCATTACGTGCGACTATCTCCACTATAGAAATAAAAAAAAGGGAAAGAAGAAATCCGTTAATAAATACTATAAAAAAGGTAGGCTTTCTACATATGTATCGTTCAAAACAACGATTTTTATCAGCTGTAGTAAAGAAATAAACTTCATATTAAAGTAGAAATATTAATATGAAGAAATAGGTATGCCTAAATACTTTATTCTATGGATAAAGGATCTAATTGATAGAGGAAGCGCCGTAAAGATAAATTCGCGAGGTTTTGGTCCGATACAATAAGAACTGCTTACTTATGTCATGATATGAGATAAAAGTTAGGAATCAACTTATGTAATAAAGTGGATCCCCTAAGGTATTGAGCAGCGGTGTAGCATCAGATCCCAAAGATAGTAAGTCTTTTCCTTCTTATGAAGGAAGGTCTTTTTCAAAGATTCTATATAAATTTATATATGAAACCGAGATAGTTACCTTTACAGAAAATTCTAATGATAGTGAAAATGCTTATACTTTATTGTTCTGAAGGTGGGAGAAAAGATAAAACTGATTATTAAGAAAATTTTTAGTTTGAAACTCATGTAATTAACCTCTTTCTTTTGGTTAACTCGAGAAAAAAAGGGATCGCGATATATCTATGAGAAATCTCATTCAATTAGATACGATAGATTACATCAAAAGAATTTGACCGCTGAGCCGTATGAGGTCGGAAACTCTCAAGTACGGTTCTAAGGGAAGGAATTTACCCCCCTATTCCGACCGGGGAGAACAGGCCGTTCAGCAAGGGGATTCGGAAATTGCGGAGGCTTGGTTCGATCAAGCCGCCGAGTATTGGAAACAAGCTATAGCGCTTACTCCTGGAAATTATATTGAAGCACAGAATTGGTTGAAGATTACAAGGCGGTTTGAATAAGAACACTGTTATGTTTATTTAGTTATTTAGTTTCCATTTCTAATTTTTTCTATTTCTATTTGTTATAATTAATTATTTGTTGTCCCTATCGGTCGTCAAATAACTAAAACGGATCGTTTTTCTGGGAAGAACCAATCAAAGAATTTCATTATATCCCTTCTAAAGATCGTTCTATTTCGTCTAATATTTCGTAGGAATAAACGATATACAGATCGATATACAGATCGATATACAGATAAATCGATATACAGATAAAGTAGAGAATCTTTTTAGTTTCTGCTTTTAAAACTAATAAAAAAACCTTCGAATAACTAAATATAAATACTGAGATGTCTCTTAGTTTAGTAATTACTTCTCGCCAAATTTTGAATAGAGTACGGAATAGAGTCACATTAATATGTTATATGCATGCAAGACATAAAGTATAAAGTAGTTCCGTTTAGTAACTTATAATTGAGATATGAATACACTAGATTGCACAAAAAAATGGTTTTTGAGTCAATTCAAAGCCAAGAAAAAGGGTTTATAAGATTAAAAAGGTCCGTTAAGCGCCTCACAGATATGTCATAATAGATCCGAACACTTGCCCCGGATCGACTTCCAGATCATAATTGCTCTAGTGAATAACTAAAGAAAATAGATAGATGGGAGATGTGAAGAGAAAAAAACTAAGTCTAAACATCTCTCATAGGTTCACTAATTACTTAACTATTTATTGGCGGGTCTCTTTGTATGTGTTGTCCGGAAAGAGGAGGACTCAATGATTATTCGTTCGCCGGAACCAGAAGTTAAAATTTTGGTAGATAGGGATCCCGTAAAAACTTCTTTCGAGGAATGGGCCAGACCTGGTCA